TCTCGAACGAGCAATCGAAAAGATTCGGGAGCATCCTCGGGGTTAGATATTGTTCCTCCAATGATCGTAGTACCAAGTACTTCCTGACGGGCTCTAATATGATCAGATTTATAAGTAAGCATCTCTTGTAAAATATGAGCAACACCAAAACCCTCTAGAGCCCAAACTTCCATTTCTCCTACCCGTTGTCCCCCTTGCTTGGCCCTTCCTCTAAGGGGTTGTTGTGTAACAAGCGCGTAATGTCCGCTGGAGCGTCCATGAATTTTATCATCAACTTGATGAATTAATTTCAGGATATAGGACTTTCCTATTATAACAGGTTGTTCAAAAGGATCTCCCGTTCTTCCATCAAAGATTCTGCTTTTTCCCGGATACTCAGGTTCAAATACCCATGGATTCGCTGTTTGCTTACTGGCTTCATATAATTCAGAAAACACTAGTTTTCTCGAAGCCTCTTGCTCATATCTCTCATCAAAGGGTGATATTCGATAATGCCTGTCTAGGAGATCCCCTGCTAACCCGAGCGAGCATTCAAATATCTGTCCTACATTCATTCGTGAAGGTACTCCTAATGGGTTGAAGACCATATCAACGGGTGTTCCATCTTGCAAATAAGGCATATCTTGTCTAGGCAAAATTTTTGAAATGATACCTTTATTCCCATGTCTTCCGGCTACTTTATCACCTACTTTTATTTCGCGTTTCTGTGAAATATATACACGAATCGTTTCTGGATTATAACTGGAACCCCCCTTTTTATGGATCCATCTCACATCAATAACCCGGCCTCTGACACCTATAGGTAGTTTTAGACAAGTTTCCTTTGTAGTGGATACCTGAATGCCGAGTATGGCTCGTAATAATCTATCTTCCGGGGCATATGATGATTCTTTCGCTACCTGCGGCGTTAATTTACCTACTAAAATATCACCCGGTTCTACCCAAGATCCCAGCATCACAATTCCATTTCTGTCTAAATTGCGGAGTAAGTGGGCTTCTAAATGTGGTATTTCATTAGTTATCCTTTCAGGGCCTTGGCTTGTCACATGAGTCTTAATTTCATATTTCCGTATGTGAAAAGAGGTATAAATATCTCCATATACCAGACGTTCACTAATAAGTACCGCATCCTCAAAATTGTATCCCTCCCACGGCATATAAGCTACTAATACGTTTTTTCCCAAAGCGAGCTCACCACCAACTGTAGCGGCACCTTCTGCTAGAATTTGTCCCTTTTTAATACATTTACCCGGCGGAACCCGGGGTTTTTGATGCATACAAGTATTTTTGTTGGAACGTTGATACATAACCAATGGAATGCGTAGAGTGCCCCCATTACCTGATAACATGATCTTGTCAGTATCGGTATAAACGATCTTTCCCTCGTGTTCGGCTATGGCGGAAACCCCCGAATCTAGAGCCGCTTGGCGTTCCAACCCAGTTCCAACAATGCACTTCTCGGACCGAGAAAGTGGAACTGCTTGACGTTGCATATTAGAACTCATTAAAGCCCGATTCGCATCATTGTGTTCGATAAAAGGAATAAGAGAAGCTCCAATAGAAAAATATTGGAAGGGAAAAATGCTTCGAAGATGAATCTGTTCCCATGCAATAGTCAGGAATTCTTGGCGATATCGAGCCGGAACAACTTGTTCTTCCTGAATACCCTGATTCAGCGCCAAAGAATTTCCCGCCGCTACCCTATAGTATTCATCTCTATTTGGTGATAAATAAACCACGCGTACCTCTTTTGATTTCTCATAAATTTCATAAAAAGGCCTTTCTAAAGACCCCCAATGACCAATCCTCGCATGAATTGCTAAAGATCCAATGAGTCCAACATTGATTCCTTCAGATGTGTCAATTGGGCAAATACGTCCATAGTGACTAGGATGGATATCTCGTATCCGAAAACTAGCAGTTCGCCCTGTCAATCCCCCAGGACCTAAATAACTCAATTTCCGCCCATGAACTATTTGTGTTAATGGATTTGTTCTATCCAAAACTTGAGATAAGGGGTGTAGGCCAAAAAATGATTCATAAGTGGTTGTTAATGGAGTGGAAGTAACCAAATTATGAGGCGTCGGTATCAATTTATGCCTAATTGCTCCACCTATAGTTCCTCGAATTGCATGTTCTAAACGAACCAGAGCCAATCCGAATTGATCTTGTAACAGATCCGCTACGGAACGAATACGTTTATTTTTTAAATGATTCATATCGTCAAGTGTACCCATTCCAAATTTCATTCGGATCAAATGATCCGCAGCCGCCAATACATCTCGCGGTAACAAAAATGTAATGTTCTGAGGTATATCAAGATTAAGTCTACGGTTCATATTTCGTCGACCAATCCTTCCTAATTCACATCTTTGTTGAAAAAATTTCTTTTGTAATTCCTTACACAAGGACTCCGAAAATACCGGATCGCCGCCTACACAAGCAAATTGTTGATAAAACTCCAAAATGGCATTTTCCTTTGATCCAATTTTTTTTTTATCCTTATCATTCGGGAAAGACAAGAAAATTTCAGGGTAGCAAACATTATCTAGAATTTCTCTTAGATTCGAACCCATAGCTGATGATGGAACTAGAATAGATATTTTTTGTTTCCGACTCACACGCGCCCATATCCTTGCTTTTCTATCAATCTCTAATTCTGATCTTCCACCCCAATCTGATATTATGGTACCGGTATAGACCGAAATTCCGTTATGATCCAACTCTGAACGGTAATAAATACCGGGTCTTTGCAATATTTGATTGATCACAATTCTGTATATTCCATTAACTATAGAGGTTCCCAGGGAATTCATTAGAGGAATTTTTCCAATAAATATGGTTTGTTCTTGCGTATCCCTACCGTTTTTCCAAATTAATCCCGCGGGCACATATAATTCAGAAGAATATGTGAGTGATTCATACACGGCATCTCTTTCTTTTATCAAGGGTTCTACTAATTGATAAGTTTCCAAAAATAATTGAAATTCTATTTCTTGATCTGTATCTTCAATTTTTGGAAACTTATCAAGTTCTTCCATCAATCCCTGATCAATGAATCTACAAAATCCCTCAAATTGTATCTGACTAAACCCAGGTATTGTAGACATTCCCTCATTTCCATCCCGGAGCATTTTTAGTTTCCCATTTATCGAAAAAATCCCATTCAGTTTCCAAGGCTCATTTCATTCTTCATCGAACCATATAGATTGATCTAGTACTGAAATGAGGTGGATTGATCTAACAATGATGGAATTCTATATTTGTTTACTGAATCACATGAAATTGGATCTAACTCCATATCATAGATGTAATCTATGAAATACGTATGAGCGGAGAAATAAAGAGAATTTTCTACTCAAATAAATGAGAATTTGCAACAAATACAAATGGAAATGAATTCATAAAACATTCCTAGAAACAAATTTATGACGTTTAGACTTATGGAGTCTTGTATAGAATATCAAATAGAATATCAAAAAAAACTAATCCAATTTCTACCTATTACTTACTATGATATTAGGATCTATGAATTGGGTACTAGAAAAGTAAATGGATTCGGGATTTGATCCGTTTTTTCTCTATGAATATGAATGAGATAAAGACAGAAAGGAGCCTTATAGAGTTTTAGAGTTTACCTTTTTGAACTTTTCAGTGTTCAAAAAGTATTCGCATAACATAAAAGGGAGCATTTTTACTCATTTGTTAGTCAAATTCGTCGAATACGCTTGAAGTGCATAAAAAAATAAGGGGTTTTTTATTAAGCACATGAGGACTATCCGCATATCACTTATCCCAGTTCCACTTGGGGTAACGCGGGTCCGTGCTATGCTATATCATAATTTCTATTTGATATTAACTACATATATTCAATGAAAAATTGAAGCACGCTAATTACCTCAATTCCTTGTGAGCATCTCATATATATATATAAATAAATAAGATCCCAGATTAGGTATATCTGTGTAACAATTTTTGTTTTGGGGTTTACATATATACATAATTGTTGTTATACTTGAAATTCAAAGGGATTTATTATTGAAAATTCTTGATACTCATTAGTTGTATATCAATTGCGTTTTCTTCAGCCATTAAATTTAATTAAAATTAAGGAAACACAATTTTAAATCGAAGAAAGAACTTTTCATGAATTAACAGTCAACAGTTAACGGGTCCAATTTGATTTGGACTTCATTTTTTATTGTGTGACTCCAATTTTTTTTTTCAATAAAAAGGGGGATAAAAAAATTTTAGGCAAGGAATATTTCCATCTATTTTTCTCGTTTTGGCGGCATGGCCGAGTGGTAAGGCGGGGGACTGCAAATCCTTTTTCCCCAGTTCAAATCCGGGTGTCGCCTGATCAATAAAAACCCGAAAGCTCTTTGCTTCATTTTAAGAATATGGAGATTAAAAAAATGCCAATCCTTAGGGCCTGGGATTTTTAGTATAGGTAGGAAGGAAGGACTAGTCTATCAAGACTTCCAGTACTAATGTACTGTCTAATCACCGATTCTTTAATTATATAGTTGAGTGGGGAATTATTAGTTGTTGAAAGGATGTAAGATGCTTTGTATACATACTCACGAGTATGAGTGCTTAGATATTCAATCACAATATTGGATGAATAATTGGCTTCGTTTTCAGAATCTCTTTTTGACTCTGTGCCATTGATTCCATTATTATTAATAATCAATAATGAAAGAGTTTCTTCATATTCGGGGGCATAATTCACATGGATATAGTAAGTCTTGCTTGGGCTGCTTTAATGGTAGTCTTTACATTTTCCCTTTCACTTGTAGTATGGGGAAGAAGTGGACTCTAGGGTAATTACTAATTGAATTGAGTTGAGTAATCAAACTGTATTAATACTTTCAGAATCCTTCTACAAAGGGTTTTAAAAATATCTTCATTTTTTAATTCTACTAAATTAAATGATTCCCATCTTCGTATTTTGAAACTAAATGGAATACGCATGATATGCCATTTTTCCAACCAAATTCGAAATAGAGTATTTAGATGAACTAACTCTTAATATAATTATATATATATTATGTAAATACAATATTACATACAATAAGAAGCAACCAACCCCTTTTTATTTGTTTCTCTCTTTACTGTTCAAAGAGGAAGTCGATCTGTTATTATGTGGATACGTACTTTACCTTATATCTTTATATCTAGGGAAAGGCCAATAGAGTGTTTGTCCAACGAGGTACTACGCATATCAAGATCTTGCGTTAGGCGATTCACATATTATTGCGCATTTTATTTATTTATTTACAAGAAATAATTTCCATGAAATTGTTCGAATCATTTGTCAACGGCTAAATCAATTATTCTTTGTCGGAATGCTAAAAAAAATGACTAGGTTTCTTTTACATAATCTATTCGATGCCCATACCATATCTTCTTCCATGGATTTTATTGTTTCGGCTCGGCCGATCTTGGGATCCTCTAAATCAATTTTCTCATAATAAAACGAGTAATTAGAACCATAAGACAATAAGATAAGAGTAAGTAAAGGTGAGCAGTCAATTATATTGATCGAAATTGGTCTAAATCAAATGGATGTACCAAAGCAAAGAACTCAAATTGGGTGGGGTACTATGTATATTCCACATATGGGAGTTATATGTACATGTATCAATATACAGATTACGGAGTGATCTACATTAAGCCATTTTTCTTTATACAGTCCAACTTTAGAATTTTATATAATTTATAGTAGAATTATACAATTATACACTAATAGATAGTGTGGTAGAAAGGTTCCTATATTCCTTTCTACCATACTATCAAATCTCATATACATCTGATTTTGATTCTTAATTTTATTTAAGACGTGTAATTTGAATCCCTTTCTTCCATTATTGATAAGAACTCAGAAGTCAAGCTTGATTCAAATTAATCGTTTTGACTGACCGTTTTTACGTAAATGATAAGTAAAAAAGCAGTAGGAACTAGAATGAACAGTGCAGTAGCAATAAATGCGAGAATATTTACTTCCATAATTTCATTGTTTTTTTACTTCATAATTAATAACTCGGGATCTAATCCCATAGAGATTCTAAATCTTTATCCTGTAAATTCAATGGGAGAAATACATCCCGATGATATTGAATCGGATCAATATCATTGAATAACAATATCTGAGCTATCAAATCTATTCATCATCGAGAATGTTATAGTATAACATAGGAAGATCCTTTATCCATACGGAATAAAAACCTAATAAAAAATGGAATTACTGATCCAATTTAAAATCTCATTGAATTATTATTCTTTATCCATTCGTTCTTTTCTATAACCTACCGTCTTAGTTATAGAATTATATAATAATAATATGATAAAGTCTCATCTGGCCCATCTTCCACTTCCATTGGTCAAAAATCCAACCCAAATAGTAGAAGTAAAATGGAAAAAATAAGAAGAAAAGATCGAATATTTCGATAAAATTAATAAAAATAGTTCAATAAATCAAAAATAAACTATTTTTTTTTAGTTTGTTCTTTCTTCGATAGGACCTTCCCCGGAAATAAAAAAAGATTATTCATTCTCTCACTAAGAAAAGAGGGAGGGGGTCTATCTTTTCTTTGTTTGATCCTTCTTTTCTTAATTAAAACATTCCTTTCTTTCCCTGAATCAACCCTGGGACACATATATCCAAAATGAAGTGTGTAGTTTGAATGATCTAAATAGATTGTTTCCTATTAGTAATTTAAGTTATCTAAAATTGGAGCTAGAAAGCGGCTTTACTATGAATGAAAAGTATTTTATCGAGGTAACTACGCGAAAAGTGCACTTTTTATTGCACATCGTACAATAAACGAATCAAAATTTGTGTATATGCTCTGGTGAAAACATATATATAAGTATTCGATTCCCTTCCACGGGTCAGGAGCAATCTAAAAAACCGGGCAAGGATTTCTTTTAATCCTAACTAAATAGGGTGCTACCTACAATTGTACCAATTCACATATGCCTATCCCCTCGGTACTAATTGAAGTAATTTCAATTAAATTGAACAATTAAATTGAAATTGTCGCATTGTATTTTATTTTCTCAATAATAAAATGATAACAAAAAAAAAAAAGACTTATCTTATGGGAATTAGATCCCGCTCTATGCCCTTTGACATAAAATAAAGAAATGAATTCATGGAGTCATCGAATACTAGGTCGGGACTGACGGGGCTCGAACCCGCAGCTTCCGCCTTGACAGGGCGGTGCTCTGACCGATTGAACTACAATCCCAGAGAAATAAGGTATACAGCATACATATTATTAATGATTTGATTAAGACTAGTGTAATTTACAATCGTTGTATTGTAACAGAGAAAGGAGTAATTGGTCTATTAATATCCACATAGATATGGACTTTAGTGAGAGCGACATAGATTACTTTACTAGAAATCCTATTGTCAAATCGTGTTAAATTGATTGATAAGAAATTTTTCAATGAATTTGATTCGTTAATTCTTGTCCTATATTTTATTTTCAGATTATGATATGAATCTAAATCATTTTAAAAATGAAGAATATTATGGGTACAAAAACTGATAGGATAAAAAATTATTTATTCAATTCACCAGGCGAAAAAATTTATTATATTATGTAATCTCATGATGGATCGGTGAATTCTTGGGCCGAGCTGGATTTGAACCAGCGTAGACATATTGCCAACGAATTTACAGTCCGTCCCCATTAACCACTCGGGCATCGACCCAGGAAGAATTAAGTCTAGACTTATTGATAATACATGATCAACCTCCTTTCGTAGTACCCTACCCCCAGGGGAAGTCGAATCCCCGCTGCCTCCTTGAAAGAGAGATGTCCTGAACCACTAGACGATGGGGGCATATCTGCCCAACGGACATCATACTATATATACTCATAGTATGAATAGTTTTTTGTAATTGTCAATATAATGTGAATGTGTTAATTAAGTAGTATTAAGTAGTATAGGATCCCTAGTGATTTGTCCGACAGAAAAGCTATTCCTTCACGCATTGATTCACGCATTGTTAAGATGAGATATTCTTATCTTACAGCTACGAAATTAAGAAACAATAGAAAGTTTCTTTTTTCTAAGAGCAGAGCTTGGATTTCAGGTACGAGTTGAATCTTTTCATTCCATACATTCTTGGATCTATTTCAATTATTAATTAAGTAAATCTCGTTGTGATAGGGGGTCAATAAAAGAAAAATAAACAAATAATTAAATTAAGACTGACTAAAAAAAAAGATATTGCCGAATGAGACACTATGAGCCTACTCTATGTACCTATGTAATGTAATATGTAAGTATATAATATATGTATATGTCTTCACATTGTCTCATTCAGGCATGGAATAAAATGGGCCCTTTTAACTCAGCGGTAGAGTAACGCCATGGTAAGGCGTAAGTCATCGGTTCAAATCCGATAAGGGGCTTTTTCCACAAAACTCTAGTTTCAATCTGCATTTTTTTGATTTTTTAGTGGATGGATAATTTTAAAAATTTCATTTTAAATAAAATTAAAATATATATAATGAGATAGTTATAGTATAGTGATTATAAAGTTGAGCATTTGTTCATTATAATGATAAATCACCCCACTTATTGGGAGCACAACTATGTCACTACAGGCTATATTCCTACTCAACTCAGGTTTCATTATTCCATATTTTTATTTTTGGTTCGAGGACATAGATATTCTACCTACTCAACCCCAATTATGAATCGCCAAATATTCCTACTTTATCCGTTATTCCAATCAAATCCATCTTAAATATAAGAAATAAAAAAAGGTAAGTGGACCTGACCCATTGAATCATTATTATATCAGCTATTCTGATATTCAAATTTGATAGAGATAGAATTCCTCAGAATTTTATTTTTCTCTCATTTACGTTAAACTACGTCGCAAGAATTTAGAATTTGTCGATATTTCCGATTAAATCTTTTATAGATCGGGTCGTGGCTTTAATGTACCAAATATTTACATATTAATGCATCCTATATTTTTGTTTCGACAATGGGATGGATAACGAGAACGGATAAAGATATTTTAATTTCCAGTCCACTATACAGTATATAATAGTATTTCATTTACTATTTAGTATATCATATTTCATTTAGAGGCAGGGAGAAAATAAAATAGGGAATTTCCCTTCTTTTTCTGACAACAATAAGGTAAAGTAAATAGTCCATTTTTTAGCTCGAACCATTCAAAAATATATTCTGGAGTTTTTGATTCATCTGAAGGAAAAAGAGGAAATAAATATAAATAAAGAAGACAAAAAAATTAATTAAAAAGTCATATAAATTATATATGGTACTGTAGTCGTTTAATATACTCTAGAATAGAAATAAGTTGGAAGAATCCATAGAGATATTTAAAGAAGAAAAAATATATAGAATCGAGCTCATGGATTTACCTAGGTCGGTTTATGACTCAATAGAAACGAGAAAGAAAGGATTTTTTTCTTCGAAACCCATTGGAAGCGACAGTGGACGAGGAATCATAAGTGATTGAACTCTCGTATGCCCTGAAAATGCTATGAGGTGTTCGAAAATGGTTGAAGTAGTTGAATAGGAGAATCATTATGACTATAGCCCTTGGTAGATTTACCAAAGACGAAAAGGATTTATTTGATACTATGGATGACTGGTTACGGAGAGACCGTTTCGTTTTTGTAGGCTGGTCTGGTCTATTGCTCTTCCCTTGTGCCTATTTTGCTTTAGGGGGTTGGTTCACAGGTACAACCTTTGTAACTTCATGGTATACCCATGGACTGGCCAGTTCCTATTTGGAAGGATGCAATTTCTTAACCGCTGCAGTTTCGACTCCTGCTAATAGTTTAGCCCATTCTTTGTTGCTACTATGGGGTCCTGAAGCACAAGGAGATTTCACTCGTTGGTGTCAATTAGGCGGTCTATGGACTTTTGTTGCTCTCCATGGCGCTTTCGGACTAATAGGTTTTATGTTACGTCAATTCGAGCTTGCTCGATCTGTTCA